AAACAAAGAGATTATGGAAGTCAATATTCTTGCGCTTATTGCTACTACGCTGTTCATTTTAGTTCCTACTGCCTTTTTACTTATCATATACGTCAAAACAGTCAGCCAAAATGATTAATTTGAATGAAACTTTCATTATTCATTTTTATCAATGATTGAAGAAATGAAAGGGTTGAAAACTCTATTTCAGTCTTAAATGAAATGTGGAATCAGAAGTAGCTGAGATAGTGTGGTAGAAAGAGCTATATATAGCATATAGCTCTTTCTACCACAGTATACAATTGAATATTGTAGAATATTTTAGATTCATTCATATTATTAGTACATAAAACATAAAGTTGTATTGTATACAGAAAGAAGCTTTCTCTTATATAGATAAATTGACAATAGATATCTAAGTTCTAATATCTATTAGATGTACATCAAAATGAAATATCACTCGAATTTTCTATTTTTTATCTAAACCCATTTGTATGCATTTCGATCAATCCAAAAGAATTGCAAGCCCAACTGCTTTAATTCCTTATTTTTTATATCTATTCTTATGCTTATCCGGAGGCCCATCGAAAGAATTCATGTACGAAGAAGTAGGAAGAATAGTACGGGCATATAGTATATACCATATAAATACCATATCCTATATTATAATTAGATAATTCTTAGAAATATAAGAATATTACTAAGAATAAAATAAAAGAAAACTCTTTAATAGAGGATGAAATAGGAAATAGAAATCTAATACTAATATAATACTACTAATATATCTAAAATTTCAGAAATAATAGATAGATAAACTAAAGCAAGTCAAGTTTTTTTTTCAGCTTTCGCAAAACGATCACAATTGATACAAGTAGATTTTTAAGTAAAGTGAAGTCAAGTACTAAATTAGTAAGAAATTAGTAAGAAATTAGTAATATTCCTAGTTCTAAAGCCCACTCCTTCCCCATACTACAAGTGAAAGAGAAAATGTAAACACTACCATTAAAGCAGCCCAAGCGAGACTTACTATATCCATGCGAATGATGTCCCCTATCTCTATGAAATGAAGGAATTATTCCATTATTGATTCATAATCATAGTGGAATCAATGGTGCAGAGTCAAAATAGGATTCTTACTTACGCCTATTTATAAAACAATTTCATAAATCCGCTCATAAAAATTTCCTAGAATTCTATTGAAATAGAAAGAATTGGAAAAAAAAAAGAAAGAAAATATACAAATAGAAAGACGAGCCATTAAACATTAAACCATTCTGATTAAATTAAGGAACAGCACTCAGAGCCTCTAGTGAGTCTGGATACAAAGAAAGTATCTTCAGTTCTTTGCCACAATTATGAAATGAATTTACCCTCAGCCTATCCACTCTAATTTCATCGCAAACAGAGTTAGTAGACACTACCTCAATATTAATAAAGTTATAGTGTAAAATAAGAAGGTAGTCTTGAGAGTCTTTTTTAGAATCCTTTCTTCAACCTTAGTAGCCAAAATGGAGTGTCTCTTAGGAACCTTTGGATACCAATATTTCCCACTTCTTACTTTCAGAGTTCTGATGTCCAGAATGAATTCTCACTATTTCTTTTATTTGATTCAATTCAGAATAGCCCAAACCAATCATTAATAAAATTGGGTTGCTTCAGATTTATTGGTACCTTTTTGAGCCACACTCAGAACCCATATTTTTAGAAAAGAGATGACAGTCTTTTATAGGCCCTACGGGTTCTCAAAATCAAGTATCGACAGACCTAGTCCTTGCCTATGCTTTTGCGGGGCAAGAATTCGTCAAGTTCGATCAACAGGATTATAAGAAATCCCAAGTATTTTTTTGTTGATCAGGCGACACCCAGATTCGAACTGGGGATAAAGGATTTGCAGTCCCCCGCCTTACCACTTGGCCATGCCGCCAAATTCCACTAAAATGGATCATGGATAAATAAATCCATTATATATTCTTATACTTTTATTCTATTTCTATTCCTCTCCTCATTTTGTTTTTCTTTTCATTTTTGACTTTCTTAATTTATTTTCTTTTTGGATCTTGAATCCCATTGTACTTATCCTTTTCCAAAAAAGAATTTATCTTTTTTATTGTATCCTTTTTCTATTCTTTTCTTCGATTGATTTTATCTCAAAACACCTCAAAACACGCGTTGCTTAAAAACTTACCTTCTCTTTTTACTTTTCTATAGATATATAGAATCTATAGAAAAGTGAAAAGATTCCCGGCCCCGGTCACAGACTGTAAAATGCAGGGCAATTTAGAATAATTCACTCTTTACTTCATTAACTATTTACTTAATTACTCTTTTACTCTTACTTACTTTTCTTACTTTGAATTAGCGAGCAGCTCTTCATTTTATATCTCCATTTGTATTACCTTAATGGATGCAAAATCCAATTGATTTACGACTAAAAATTCTCAATTCTAATTATAATAAAATCTATATGTATATGTAAACCCCAGAACAGTGTAAACTCCAGAACATAAATTTTTATACGTGGATACCGAGCCCAGATCTATTTCTTATGCACATATCTCTATATAGGATTATCGTGCTTGAATAGTTCATTGAATATGAATAGATGAATAGATGAATAGGAGATAGATATTATGATAGATTGCGACCTAACCTATGTTGCACCAAGTTCAATTATGATAAAAGATGTGTGTGATATACGAATAGCTAGATAGCTATCTCGGCATGTACTTCCTAAAGATTACTCCTATGACTATATACGTACGCAATTCCATTGTATTTTAAAAATTCTACTACCAAAAAAAGATTTGCGAATTTCTTTTTGAACATTCAATTGCGTGTGCTAAAAAAAGGGAAACTCTATGCTGTTCCTGATTCTTCTGTTTTTGTTTTTATCTCATTCATAGAAAGCAGATTGAATCATTAATTCATTTATTTTTTATTTTTTTGTACCCTTATCGTAATATCATAATAAAAGAATTAGGTAGAAATTGAATCAATTTTGATATCCGATAAAAGACTCCATCAGCCTAAGTGACAGAATTTTTCCCAGGAATGCTTTATCAATTATCCATTTCTTTCTATTTGTACATTTCTTTCTATTTGTACCTGACTTAAGCTCAAATTCGAACTTGCATCGAAAATGCCCTCCATTTCTCTGTCTTGTTTCCGTTCATACGTATGATATATATGGATGGAGTTGACTAAAATTTTATGTGATTCAGTAAACAGAATATCCATTCCATCATTGCTAGATCAATCGGTAGGGTTCGATGAATAGTGAGCCAAGCCAATAATGGGATTTTTTCAATAAATAGGAAACTTCAGATTAAGATGTTCCAGAATGGAAATGAGGGAATGTCCACAATACCTGGATTTAGTCAGATACAATTTGAGGGATTTTGTAGGTTCATTAATCAGGGCTTGACGGAAGAATTTCATAAGTTTCAAAAAATTGAAGATAGAGATCAAGAAATTGAATTTCAATTATTTGCGGAAACATATCAATTGGTAGAGCCCTTGATAAAAGAAAGAGATGCTGTGTATGAATCACTCACATATTCTTCTGAATTATATGTACCCGCGGTCTTAATTTGGAAAACCGGTAGAAATATGCAAGAACAAACCGTTTTTATTGGAAACATCCCTATAATGAATTCTTTTGGAACCTCTATAGTAAATGGAATATACCGAATTGTGATCAACCAAATATTGCAAAGTCCCGGTATTTACTACCGTTCAGAATTGGAACATAATGGAAAAATTTCTGTCTATACCAGTACTATAATATCGGATTGGGGGGGAAGGTCGGAATTAGAAATTGATAGAAAAGCAAGGATATGGGCCCGTGTAAGTAGAAAACAAAAAATATCTATTCTAGTTCTATCATCAGCTATGGGTTCAAATATAAGAGAAATTCTAGATAATGTTTGTTACCCTGAAATTTTCTTGTCTTTCCCGAATGATAAAGATAAAAAAAAGATTGGGTCAAAAGAAAATGCTATTTTGGAGTTTTATCAACAATTTGCCTGTGTAGGGGGAGATCCGGTATTTTCTGAGTCTTTATGCAAGGATTTACAAAAGAAATTTTTTCAACAAAGATGTGAATTAGGAAAGATTGGTCGACGAAATATGAACCGGAGACTTAATCTTGATATACCCCAAAACAATACATTTTTGTTACCACGAGATCTATTGGCTGCTGTGGATCATTTGATTGAAATGAAATTGGGAATGGGTACACTTGACGATATGAATCACTTGAAAAATAAACGTATTCGTTCTGTAGCAGATCTATTACAGGATCAATTCGGATTGGCTCTTGTTCGTTTAGAAAATACGGTTCGAGGAACTATATGTGGAGCAATAAGGCATAAATTGATACCGACTCCTCAAAATTTGGTAACTTCAACTTCATTAACAACTACTTATGAATCGTTTTTTGGCCTACACCCTTTATCTCAAGTTTTGGATCGAACTAATCCGTTGACACAAATTGTTCATGGGCGAAAATGGAGTTATTTGGGTCCTGGAGGATTGACGGGGCGAACTGCTAGTTTTCGGATACGAGATATCCACCCGAGTCACTATGGACGTATTTGTCCAATTGACACGTCCGAAGGAATCAATGTTGGACTTATTGGATCATTAGCTATTCATGTGAAGGTTGGTTATTGGGGATCTATAGAGAGTCCGTTTTATGACTTATCTGAGAGATCAAAAGAGGCACAGACGGTTTATTTATCACCAAATAGAGATGAATATTCTATGGTAGCAGCAGGGAATTCTTTGGCCTTGAATCGGGGTATTCAAGAACAACAGGTTGTTCCAGCTCGATATCGTCAAGAATTCCTGACTATTGCATGGGAAGAAATTCATCTTAGAAGCATTTTTCCTTTCCAATATTTTTCTATTGGAGCTTCGCTCATTCCTTTTATCGAGCATAATGATGCTAATCGAGCTTTAATGAGTTCTAATATGCAGCGCCAAGCAGTTCCCCTTTCTCGGTCCGAGAAGTGCATTGT